AACCAACAAAGTAAATAGTACTAATACAAGAAGAGGAAATAGCATAGTATTGTCCGATTCGTGAGGATACATGGAAGTGTATTTATTTCCAAAGTAAGTACTAAAGTATCGTATCCTATTTCTTACATTATTATCAATTTTCGATCTTTCTTTTGCAAAAAAAGAAACCTTTTTATTCATTGTTGATAAAAGTAAATTTGGATTGACTCCTCTTGGAGTTCCTTTTCCCCATAGAGATATGGAATAGAACGAACCATTTTTCGTGCTACTGTAATTTTTAAAATGAGCGCGAAAATACCCATCAAAGGTAAGTAAATATACCCGAAACATATAAAATGCGGTTAATCCTGCTGTGAAATAAGCTATTACTGCGAAAATTGGTGAATACAACCAACTATCATTAAGAATGTCATCTTTGGACCAAAAACAAGCAAGAGGTGGAATACCACAAAGAGAAAGTGTACCCAATAAAAAAGTAGTTCTTGTAATTGGAACATATCTTGTTAAACCACCCATAAGAACCATATTCTGACTTTTATCTGGTGAATATCCAACAATAGGTTCCATTGAATGAATGATAGATCCGGATCCCAAAAACAATAAAGCTTTTGAATAGGCATGAGTGATCAAATGGAATAAAGCAGCTCGATAAGAACCTATACCTAGAGCTAACATAATATAACCCAATTGAGACATTGTAGAATAGGCTAAGCTTTTTTTAATGTCTCTTTGAGCAAGGGCCAAAGTAGCCCCTAATAATAGTGTTATTACACCTATTAAAGAAATTAAATTCATTATATAAGGTATGACTATGAAAAGAGGAAGAAGCCGAGCTACAAGAAAAATTCCTGCTGCTACCATAGTAGCAGCGTGTATAAGAGCCGAAATAGGAGTGGGTCCTTCCATAGCATCAGGTAACCATACGTGAAGGGGGAATTGTGCGGATTTAGCAACTGCACCGACGAATAATAAAGAAGCACACAAGGTAGCAAATAAAGAATTGACCCCATTATTCTGGATTAAGTTATTAGTTATTTCGAGCAAATACCGAAATTCTAAACTACCTGTTATCCAATAAAAACCTAAGATTCCTAACAATAAACCAAAATCCCCTACACGATTAGTTACAAAAGCTTTTTGACAAGCACTTGCTGCAATTGGTCGTGTGAACCAAAACCCTATTAATAAATAAGAACACATTCCCACAAGTTCCCAAAAGATATAAATTTGTATCAAATTTGAACTAGTAACTAATCCCAGCATAGAAGTATTAAAAAAACTCATATAAGCAAAAAATCTCAAATATCCTTGATCGTGATACATATACTTGTCACTATAAATAAGAACCATGATTCCAACAGTAGTAATTAGTATTGACATAATAGAAGTAAGTGGATCGATCAAGTATCCAAACTCTAAGGAAAAATCATTATTGATGGTCCAAGACCATAGATATTGATAGATAAAACTTCCATTTATTTGTTGAATAGACAGATTGGCTGAAAACACCATAGCTATACTTAAGAGTAAAACACTAGGAAAAGCCCACATGCGACGAATATTTTTTGTTGCTGTCGGAATAAGTAGAAGTCCAAATCCTATTGACATAGTAACTGGAAGTGGAAGAAAAGGTATTATCCACGCATATTGATATGTATGTTCCATAAGAAAAGAAACTCTTTTTTCTTATAATTACAAATTGTTCTCGATTCACCAATTCTTATCTTTTTTATCCTTTTAGAAAGGAACAATAATAAAAGAAATCAACAAAAAAATATCTGAAAAAAAAAGTCAAATATTGGGATTCTTAATTATTCTGATTTTTTTTTCCCTCATGTCATTTATATATGTGATGTGTGATGTGCGCACATACGTATATGTGATATATATATCACATATACATGTATATATAAATATATTTGTATTATATATATTTGTATGTTTATTATATATTTATATGTTAAAGTAAAAAAACAATGTATATTAAAAAGAGTATATTAAAAAAATTATCCACATACACGAAATAAGTATAGATAATAACTAAAAAGAATGATCTATTTTGAAGAATACATGTCTTTCACATACAACGATAAAAGGAGGAACCCCCCTTTTTTGA